CTGCTATTTATTTGTTGAATAGACAGATCAATCGAAAAAATCATGACTATACTTAACAATAAAATACTATGAAAGGACCACATACGACGAAGATTTTTTGTTGCCGTGGGAAAAAGAAGAAGTCCCACCCCTATTAACATAGGAACTGGAAGTGGAACGAAGGGTATTATCCACGCATATTGATATGTCTGTTCCATAAAAAATAAAAGGTTTTTTATTCTTAATTAAGTGTTTCCGATTCACCGGATCTTATCTCTTTTGAAAGGAGTCAATAAAAAAATCAAGATATGTACTAACTTAAATAGAATTTTTTAATTTTATATTCTTACTTATTGTTTATTGTGAGTCTTTCTTAAATACTTCAACTATTCAAATCAAGAAGTTACAATTGGTCAAATGATATAACTAAAGTACTCGTAAAACGTGAATACTTAGTTAGTCACTAATATATTTATGAAGATACCGAAAATGAAAAATTCAATGATTATTAAAAAATTTCTAGTCATAGAGCAAGTATAAAGAATTACACTAAAAATACTAATATGAATCATAGGATTAGATTAACTAAGATCACTAACCTGGCCTAATAAAATAAGAACTCGCTATTTTAGTTAGTTTATTCAAAATAATTAACTAGTTCATTATGGAATTGATTGATTTATTTCCAGTCTAATAAAATAAAAAACATTAAAGATTAAAGTTTTTCAGTAAGCAACAAGGGTGGGGTTCTTAAACCTTTCGATGTATTTTAGTACATGTAAATTAAATGTAGAACGACGAAAATAGGCAGAAATAGAAATGTAGGGTCTTTTTGATTCTTTATGTTATAGAGTTCAACCAATTTAATTGCTAGGGCACGGCATATTCTATAGATTTGAATAAGAAAGAGAAATAAAAGTATCAATCAATACAAATTTTTCTTTCTTACGAATATTGTATGGACTAGAAAAACCATTTTCTTTTTGAAAAAAAAAATCATATATCCTCTTCTTCTAGTAATATTTTATGCAATTTTCACATATCTTTCACCTATCTACATTTATATGAAAATAATATTATCTAGAGAATAAAAAGAACAATTCGTTTTGAACAATAGATGTCTTTCACATCCAACTATAATAATGAGTAACCTCTTCATTTTTAAATGGCAGTTCCAAAAAAACGTACTTCTATATCAAAAAAGCGTATTCGTAAAAATATTTGGAAACGGAAGGGATATTGGGCAGCGTTAAAAGCTTTTTCGTTAGGGAAATCTCTTTTGACCGGAAATTCAAAAAGTTTTTTTGTGCGACAAACAAATAAGTAATAAAACGTTGGAATAATCTGAATTGATTTGACTCGAAAAAAGGTCCATTTCATAATTAAAAATGAACAATTTACATTACCTATTGTTATTATTGTTGAGCTAATCAATATGAAATGGACCTTTCTTTTCTCCTATGATATGTGGAATAAGAATTCTTCTGTTTAATGAATTCTACAACTAATACTTTTTTTGTTTGAAAAAAGAATAAAGACAGGATACAAGGTTTTAACCCTCTTTTAGTATGTTTTTTCATTTCTAAGGTGGGGAGTTTTATTTTCCCCATCGAACTATTTGTTACAATTCCAATAATAAATAAGAAAATTCTTTTTTCTCTCTATATCATATCTATAGAAGAGCAAATAGAAAATCTTTAGCTAAGTTAAAATTAATGAATTGTTGATACTAATTGATTCCATTTTTAAAACTTTTTGTGTAACTTTCGGACTTCTTAATTTCCTTTCTCTAAATTATTATATAGATCTCCCATATATCTTTCGCTTTCAACCCAATCAAAAAAGCCGTTAGCTTAGTTAGGATATTGTGTACGAAAAATGTGTCATTTTTAAATAATTCAAACAAAATGGGGTCTATTTTGTAAAAATGCATTTTTTTTAGTTCGATCGCGGTAGAACTATCTAGTTACAAGAGTTCAATCTCAGGAAAGCATAACCTACATGAAAGTCTTAAATTAATTTAATAAACTGACACCCTAAATGAAAATAATGAACCTTCAAATCCCTATTTGAATGAATTTGGATTTATCAGTTTAAATCTTTCCTAAAAAACATTGCATTGAATTTACTCCTCCAATCTCGACGATTGAATATGAATAGGCTATTATGAGTTCGAGCAAGCCGCTATGGTGAAATCGGTAGACACGCTGCTCTTAGGAAGCAGTGCTAAAGCATCTCGGTTCGAGTCCGAGTAGCGGCATGCCATCTTCGAGAAGAGATACAATAGATCATATAATGAATTCAGTTCCCAATTTTAATTTCTTAATTAAGATTAAGGGATTCAAGATTTTTATGATATTTTTAACTTTAGAGCATATATTAACTCATATTTCTTTTTCGATGGTTTCAATTGTAATTACAATTCATTTGATAACCTTATTTTTCGATGAAATCGTAAAACTATATGATTCATCAGAAAAAGGCATGATAACTACTTTTTTCTGTATCACAGGATTATTAG